GTTAATGTAGCTTAAAATTAAAGCAAGGCACTGAAAATGCCTAGATGAGTACACTAACTCCATAAACACATAGGTTTGGTCCCAGCCTTCCTGTTAACTTTCAATAGACTTACACATGCAAGTTTCCACATCCCGGTGAGTAACGCCCTCCAAATCGATCGGACTAAGAGGAGCAGGTATCAAGCACACACCCCGTAGCTCACAACGCCTCGCACAACCACACCCCCACGGGAGACAGCAGTGACAAAAATTAAGCCATAAACGAAAGTTTGACTAAGCCATATTGACTAGGGTTGGTAAATCTCGTGCCAGCCACCGCGGTCATACGATTAACCCAAGCTAACAGGAACACGGCGTAAAACGTGTTAAAGCACCACATCAAATAGAGTTAAATTCTAATTAAACTGTAAAAAGCCATCATTACAACAAAAATAAATGACGAAAGTAACCCTATAACAGCTGACACACTATAGCTAAGACCCAAACTGGGATTAGATACCCCACTATGCTTAGCCCTAAACATAAATAATTGTAAAAACAAAATTATTCGCCAGAGTACTACCGGCAACAGCCCAAAACTCAAAGGACTTGGCGGTGCTTTATATCCATCTAGAGGAGCCTGTTCTATAATCGATAAACCCCGATAAACCTCACCAATCCTTGCTAATTCAGTCTATATACCGCCATCTTCAGCAAACCCTAAAAAGGAATAAAAGTAAGCTTAATCATATCACATAAAGACGTTAGGTCAAGGTGTAACCTATGGAATGGGAAGAAATGGGCTACATTTTCTATATCTAGAAAATTCATATACGAAAGCCATTATGAAACTAATGACCAAAGGAGGATTTAGCAGTAAACTAAGAACAGAGTGCTTAGTTGAACCAGGCCATGAAGCACGCACACACCGCCCGTCACCCTCCTCAAATAAATACGATGCACTCAAACCTATTCGCCACGCACCAGCCCTATGAGAGGAGACAAGTCGTAACAAGGTAAGCATACTGGAAAGTGTGCTTGGACAAATCAAGATATAGCTTAACTAAAGCACCTAGTTTACACCTAGAAGATTTCACATATTATGAATATCTTGAACTATATCTAGCCCAAACTCCACCCCAGACCAAACAACCAAAACAAACTAAAGCAAAACATTTACCCTAGCTAAAAGTATAGGAGATAGAAATTTTAACACGGCGCTATAGAGAAAGTACCGTAAGGGAACGATGAAAGAAAAAAATCAAAGTACAAAAAAGCAAAGATTAACCCTTGTACCTTTTGCATAATGAGTTAACGAGCAAAAACTTAACAAAACGAATTTTAGCTAAGTACCCCGAAACCAGACGAGCTACTCACGAACAGTTTATTTAGAACCAACTCATCTATGTGGCAAAATAGTGAGAAGATTTATGAGTAGAGGTGACACGCCCAACGAGCCTGGTGATAGCTGGTTGTCCAGGAAATGAATCTTAGTTCAGCTTTAAAGATACCAAAAATATAAACAAATTTACTGTATCTTTAAAAGTTAGTCTAAAAAGGTACAGCCTTTTAGAAACGGATACAACCTTGACTAGAGAGTAAGATCTAACAATACCATAGTAGGCCTAAAAGCAGCCACCAATTAAGAAAGCGTTAAAGCTCAACAACAAAAGTAATGTTAATCCCAAAAATAAACAACCAACTCCTAGCCCTAATACTGGACCATTCTATTACCAAATAGAAGCAATAATGTTAATATGAGTAACAAGAAATATTTTCTCCTCGCACAAGTTTAAGTCAGTACCTGATAATACCCTGACTGTTAACAGTAAATAAAAATAACCCAATGATAAATAATTTATTAATTGTACTGTTAACCCGACACAGGAGTGCGCCCAGGAAAGATTAAAAGAAGTAAAAGGAACTCGGCAAACACAAACTCCGCCTGTTTACCAAAAACATCACCTCTAGCATCCCTAGTATTAGAGGCACTGCCTGCCCAGTGACTAGACGTTAAACGGCCGCGGTATCCTGACCGTGCAAAGGTAGCATAATCATTTGTTCTCTAAATAAGGACTTGTATGAATGGCAACACGAGAGTTTTACTGTCTCTTACTTCCAATCAGTGAAATTGACCTCCCCGTGAAGAGGCGGGGATATATTAACAAGACGAGAAGACCCTATGGAGCTTTAACTAACTAACCCAAAGAAAACATTCTCAACCGTCAAGGGATAATCATACTCTTTATGGGCTAGCAGTTTTGGTTGGGGCGACCTCGGAGAACAAAAAATCCTCCGAACGATTTTAAAGACTAGACCTACAAGTCAAACCAAATTATCGCTTATTGATCCAAAAATTTGATCAACGGAACAAGTTACCCTAGGGATAACAGCGCAATCCTATTCAAGAGTCCATATCGACAATAGGGTTTACGACCTCGATGTTGGATCAGGACACCCCGATGGTGCAACCGCTATCAAAGGTTCGTTTGTTCAACGATTAAAGTCCTACGTGATCTGAGTTCAGACCGGAGTAATCCAGGTCGGTTTCTATCTGTTGTGTATTTCTCCCAGTACGAAAGGACAAGAGAAATAAGGCCAACTTCAATAAAGCGCCTTAAACCAATTAATGACCTTATCTCAATTAATTCCACAAACAAAACCTGCCCTAGAAAAGGGCTTAGTTAAGGTGGCAGAGCCCGGTAATTGCGTAAAACTTAAACCTTTATACTCAGAGATTCAAATTCTCTCCTTAACAAAATGCTTATAATTAACATTCTAATACTTATTATTCCCATTCTCCTAGCTGTAGCCTTCCTCACCCTAGTCGAACGAAAAGTCCTAGGCTACATACAACTCCGAAAAGGCCCAAATATTGTAGGACCATATGGCCTCCTCCAACCTATCGCCGATGCAATTAAACTTTTCATCAAAGAACCCCTACGACCCGCCACATCCTCAATCTCAATGTTTATCCTAGCACCCATCCTGGCCCTAAGTCTAGCCCTAACCATATGAATCCCCCTACCCATACCTCACCCTCTCATCAACATAAACTTAGGAGTCCTCTTCATATTAGCAATATCAAGCTTAGCCGTATATTCAATCCTCTGATCAGGCTGAGCCTCCAACTCAAAATATGCCCTCATCGGAGCCTTACGAGCAGTAGCACAAACAATTTCATACGAAGTAACACTGGCTATTATTCTACTGTCAATTTTACTAATAAACGGATCCTTTACCCTTTCCACATTAATTATTACACAAGAACAAGTATGACTAATCTTCCCAGCATGACCCCTAGCAATAATATGATTCATCTCAACACTAGCAGAAACAAACCGAGCACCATTTGACCTCACCGAAGGAGAATCTGAACTAGTATCAGGCTTTAACGTAGAGTATGCCGCAGGACCATTTGCCTTATTCTTCATAGCAGAGTATGCAAATATCATCATAATAAATATTTTCACAACAACTCTTTTCCTAGGAGCATTTCACAACCCATACTTACCAGAACTCTACACAATTAACTTCACCATTAAATCCCTACTACTTACAACCACTTTCCTATGAATCCGAGCATCCTACCCCCGATTCCGCTATGACCAACTAATACACTTATTATGAAAGAACTTCCTACCACTAACACTAGCCCTATGCATATGACACGTATCACTACCCATCCTCCTATCAAGCATCCCCCCACAAACATAAGAAATATGTCTGACAAAAGAATTACTTTGATAGAGTAAATAATAGAGGTTTAAGCCCTCTTATTTCTAGAACTATAGGAATCGAACCTACTCCTAAGAACCCAAAACTCTTCGTGCTCCCAAATACACCAAATTCTAATAGTAAGGTCAGCTAATTAAGCTATCGGGCCCATACCCCGAAAATGTTGGTTATATTCCTTCCCGTACTAATAAACCCAATCATCTTTATTATTATTCTATCAACCGTCATACTTGGAACTATTATTGTTATGATCAGCTCCCACTGACTACTCATCTGAATTGGATTTGAAATAAATATACTTGCCATTATTCCTATTATAATAAAAAAACACAGTCCACGAGCCACAGAAGCATCAACCAAATATTTCCTAACTCAATCAACAGCTTCAATACTATTAATAATAGCTGTTATCATTAACTTAATATTCTCAGGCCAATGAACTGTAATAAAACTATTCAACCCAACAGCCTCTATACTTATAACTATAGCCCTCACTATAAAACTAGGAATAGCTCCATTTCATTTCTGAGTTCCAGAAGTAACACAAGGTATCCCCTTATCCTCAGGCCTAATCCTACTAACATGACAAAAACTAGCACCCATATCAGTACTGTACCAAATTCTCCCATCCATTAACCTAGACTTAATCTTAACCCTATCAATTCTATCCATTATAATTGGAGGCTGAGGAGGACTAAACCAAACCCAACTACGAAAAATCATAGCCTATTCATCAATTGCCCACATAGGCTGAATAATAGCAATCTTACTATATAATCCAACAATAACACTACTAAACCTAGTTATCTACATCATCATAACCTCCACTATATTTATACTATTCATAGCCAACTCAACCACAACTACCCTATCACTATCACACACATGAAACAAAGCACCCATTATAACAGTTCTAACCCTCGTCACCCTCATATCAATAGGAGGACTCCCTCCACTATCCGGATTTATACCAAAATGAATAATTATCCAAGAAATAACAAAAAACAACAATATCATTTTACCCACCTTCATAGCAATCACAGCACTACTAAACCTATATTTCTACATACGACTTACATACTCTACCGCACTCACAATATTCCCTTCTACAAACAACATAAAAATAAAATGACAATTCTCAACTACAAAACGAATAATCCTCTTACCAACAATAACCGTACTATCCACTATACTACTACCACTTACACCAATCCTCTCAACCTTAAATTAGGAATTTAGGTTAAACAGACCAAGAGCCTTCAAAGCCCTAAGCAAGTATAATTTACTTAATTCCTGATAAGGACTGCAAGATCATATCTTACATCAATTGAATGCAAATCAACCACTTTAATTAAGCTAAATCCTCACTAGATTGGTGGGCTCTACCCCCACGAAATTTTAGTTAACAGCTAAACACCCTAAACAACTGGCTTCAATCTACTTCTCCCGCCGCGAAAAAAAAAAGGCGGGAGAAGCCCCGGCAGAATTGAAGCTGCTTCTTTGAATTTGCAATTCAATATGTTTTATTCACTACAGGACCTGGTAAAAAGAGGAATTAAACCTCCGTTCTTAGATTTACAGTCTATTGCTTTACTCAGCCATTTTACCTATGTTCATCAACCGCTGATTATTTTCAACTAACCATAAAGATATTGGCACTCTTTACCTCCTATTTGGTGCCTGAGCTGGCATAGTAGGAACTGCCCTAAGCCTGCTAATTCGCGCTGAACTAGGCCAACCCGGAACTCTACTTGGAGATGACCAAATCTACAATGTAGTCGTAACCGCACACGCATTCGTAATAATCTTTTTCATAGTAATACCTATTATAATCGGAGGCTTTGGCAACTGACTAGTTCCCTTAATAATTGGAGCCCCCGATATAGCATTCCCCCGGATAAACAACATAAGTTTTTGACTCCTCCCCCCTTCTTTCCTATTACTCCTGGCATCCTCTATAGTTGAAGCCGGAGCAGGAACAGGTTGAACCGTATACCCCCCTCTAGCAGGCAACCTAGCCCATGCAGGAGCCTCAGTAGACCTAACCATTTTCTCTTTACACCTGGCAGGTGTTTCCTCAATTCTAGGAGCCATTAATTTTATTACAACTATTATTAACATAAAACCCCCTGCAATATCACAATATCAAACTCCCCTGTTCGTGTGATCTGTACTAATCACTGCCGTACTACTCCTCTTCTCACTTCCTGTATTAGCAGCTGGCATTACAATACCGTTGACAGACCGAAACCTAAACACAACCTTCTTTGACCCGGCAGGAGGAGGAGACCCTATTTTATATCAACACCTATTTTGATTCTTTGGACACCCTGATGTATACATTCTTATTTTACCTGGGTTTGGAATAATCTCTCACATTGTGACCTACTATTCAGGAAAAAAAGAACCATTTGGGTACATAGGAATAGTATGAGCCATAATATCAATTGGATTCCTGGGATTTATTGTATGAGCCCATCATATATTTACAGTCGGAATAGACGTCGATACACGGGCCTACTTCACATCAGCTACCATAATTATTGCGATTCCAACCGGAGTGAAAGTCTTTAGCTGATTAGCAACGCTCCACGGAGGCAATATCAAGTGATCCCCCGCTATAATATGAGCCCTGGGCTTTATTTTCCTTTTTACAGTTGGAGGCCTAACTGGAATTGTCCTAGCTAACTCCTCCCTCGACATCGTCCTCCATGACACATATTATGTAGTCGCACATTTCCACTACGTGCTATCAATGGGGGCTGTATTCGCTATCATGGGAGGGTTCGTACACTGATTCCCCTTATTCTCAGGCTACACTCTTAACGATACATGAGCCAAAATCCACTTTGCAATTATATTTGTAGGCGTTAACATAACTTTCTTCCCACAGCATTTCCTAGGACTATCCGGTATGCCACGACGATACTCCGATTACCCAGACGCATATACAATATGAAACACCATCTCATCTATAGGCTCATTTATTTCACTAACAGCGGTAATACTAATAGTTTTCATCATCTGAGAAGCATTCGCATCTAAACGAGAAGTCCTAGCTGTAGACCTTACCACAACGAATTTAGAGTGATTAAACGGATGCCCTCCACCGTATCACACATTTGAAGAACCTACATATGTTAACCTAAAATAAGAAAGGAAGGAATCGAACCCCCTGAAATTGGTTTCAAGCCAACACCATAGCCATTATGTCTCTCTCAATAAACGAGATGTTAGTAAAACATTACATAACCTTGTCAAGATTAAATTACAGGTGAAAATCCCGTACATCTCATATGGCATATCCCATACAGCTAGGCTTTCAAGATGCAACATCACCCATCATGGAAGAACTGCTACATTTTCATGACCACACACTAATAATCGTTTTCCTGATTAGCTCATTGGTTCTTTACATCATTGCACTAATACTAACAACAAAATTAACCCATGTCAGCACCATAGACGCACAAGAAGTAGAGACAATCTGAACCATCATGCCTGCCATTATTCTAATCACAATTGCTCTGCCATCTCTACGGATCCTGTACATAATAGACGAAATCAACAACCCATCTCTCACAGTAAAAACCATAGGACATCAATGGTACTGAAGCTATGAGTATACCGACTATGAAGACCTAACCTTTGACTCCTACATGATTCCAACATCAGAATTAAAACCAGGAGAACTCCGACTACTGGAGGTAGACAACCGAGTTGTATTGCCTATAGAAATAACAATTCGAATGTTAATCTCCTCTGAGGATGTTCTCCACTCATGAGCAGTACCTTCCCTAGGACTAAAAACAGACGCAATTCCGGGTCGTTTAAATCAAACAACTCTCATATCAACTCGTCCAGGCCTATTCTATGGTCAATGCTCAGAAATCTGCGGATCAAATCACAGTTTCATACCAATTGTTCTCGAACTAGTCCCACTAAAATATTTCGAAAAATGATCTGCATCAATACTATAAAATCATCAAGAAGCTATGCAGCGTTAACCTTTTAAGTTAAAGACTGAGAGCATAATCCTCTCCTTGATGGCATGCCACAACTGGATACATCAACGTGACTCACGATAATCCTATCAATATTTCTAACTCTTTTCATTATTTTCCAATTAAAAATCTCAAAGCACAATTTCTACTATAACCCGGAATTAACAACAACAAAAACACCAAAGCAAAACAACCCTTGAGAAACGACATGAACGAAAATTTATTTGCCTCTTTCGTTACCCCTATAGTACTAGGCCTTCCCCTTGTTACCCTTATTGTTTTATTCCCTAGCTTTCTATTCCCCACATCAAACCGACTAATTAATAACCGCCTCATCTCCCTCCAACAATGAGCACTTCAACTCATCTCAAAACAAATAATAAATATTCACAACACCAAAGGACAAACATGAACATTAATACTAATATCCCTAATCTTATTTATTGGGTCTACAAATTTATTAGGCCTATTACCCCACTCATTTACACCAACAACACAATTATCAATAAACCTAGGCATGGCTATTCCCCTGTGAGCAGGAGCCGTAATTACAGGCTTTCGCAACAAAACTAAAACATCACTTGCTCATTTTCTACCACAAGGGACACCAACCCCACTAATCCCAATGCTAGTAATCATCGAAACCATTAGCCTTTTCATCCAACCAATAGCCCTTGCCGTACGACTAACAGCCAATATCACAGCTGGACACTTATTAATACACTTAATTGGAGGAGCCACTCTTGCATTAATAAACATCAGCACCACAGCAGCATCCATTACATTCATCATCCTAATTCTACTAACAATTCTAGAGTTCGCAGTAGCTATAATTCAAGCCTACCTATTTACCCTTCTAGTTAGCTTATACCTGCATGATAATACATAATGACACACCAAACCCACGCTTACCACATAGTAAACCCAAGCCCCTGACCCCTCACAGGAGCACTATCCGCCCTCCTAATAACATCCGGCCTCACCATGTGATTTCACTTTAACTCAACAACTCTACTGACCCTAGGTCTAACAACAAATATACTTACAATATATCAATGATGACGAGATGTTATCCGAGAAAGTACCTTTCAAGGCCACCACACCCCAACTGTCCAAAAAGGCCTTTGCTACGGAATAATTCTCTTTATTATCTCCGAAGTCTTATTCTTTACGGGGTTCTTCTGAGCCTTTTATCACTCAAGCCTTGCTCCCACACCCGAACTAGGCGGCTGCTGACCCCCAACAGGCATTCACCCACTTAACCCCCTAGAAGTCCCACTACTCAACACCTCCGGCCTTCTAGCCTCAGGAGTCTCCATTACCTGAGCCCACCATAGCCTTATAGAAGGAAATCGCAACCACATGCTACAAGCCCTGTTCATCACCATTGCACTAGGCGTATACTTTACACTTCTACAAGCCTCAGAATATTATGAAGCACCCTTTACAATCTCAGACGGAGTTTACGGCTCAACCTTCTTCGTAGCCACAGGATTCCATGGCCTCCACGTCATTATTGGATCCACTTTCTTAATTGTCTGTTTCTTCCGCCAACTAAAATTTCACTTCACCTCTAGTCACCATTTCGGTTTTGAAGCCGCTGCCTGATATTGACACTTCGTGGACGTAGTATGACTTTCCCTCTATATATCCATCTATTGATGAGGTTCATATTCTTTTAGTATCAACCAGTACAACTGACTTCCAATCAGTTAGTTTCGGTTCAGCCCGAAAAAGAATAATAAACCTTATAATTACTCTTCTAACTAACTTTATACTAGCCACATTGCTCGTAACTATTGCATTCTGACTTCCCCAACTGAACGTATACTCAGAAAAAACAAGCCCATATGAATGCGGATTTGACCCCATAGGATCCGCTCGCCTCCCTTTCTCCATGAAATTTTTCCTAGTGGCTATCACATTTCTCCTCTTCGACCTAGAAATCGCATTACTTCTTCCACTACCCTGAGCCTCACAAACAACTAATTTAAGCACTATACTCACTATAGCCCTCCTCCTAATCCTCCTATTAGCCGCAAGCCTGGCCTACGAATGAACCCAAAAAGGACTAGAATGAACCGAATATGGTATTTAGTTTAAAACAAAATAAATGATTTCGACTCATTAGATTATGATTTAACTCATAACTACCAAATGTCCCTCGTATACATAAATATTATGATAGCATTTGCAATATCTCTCATAGGACTACTAATATACCGATCCCATCTGATATCCTCCCTCCTATGCCTAGAAGGAATAATATTGTCTCTATTTGTTATAGCCACCCTAACAATCCTAAATTCACACTTCACCTTAGCCAGTATAATACCCATTATCTTACTGGTTTTCGCAGCCTGTGAAGCAGCACTAGGCCTATCTTTGCTAGTAATGGTATCAAACACATACGGTACCGACTATGTACAAAATCTTAACTTACTACAATGCTAAAATACACTATCCCCACAATAATACTTATACCCCTAACCTGATTATCAAAAAATAGCACAATCTGAATTAATCCCACACTTCACAGTCTGTTAATTAGCTTTACAAGCCTACTCCTCATAAATCAATTCGGTGATAACAGTCTTAACTTCTCATTAACTTTCTTCTCCGACTCACTATCTACTCCACTGCTAATTCTAACTATATGACTTCTTCCCCTAATACTTATAGCAAGTCAACACCACCTATCAAAAGAAAGCCTAGCTCGGAAAAAACTATTTATCTCAATACTAATTCTACTGCAGCTTCTTCTAATTATGACATTTACTGCAACAGAACTAATTTTCTTCTATATCCTATTTGAGGCAACGCTAATCCCTACACTTATTATTATCACCCGATGAGGAAACCAAGCAGACCGCCTAAATGCCGGCCTCTACTTCCTGTTCTATACACTAGCAGGATCCCTGCCCTTACTAGTCGCACTAATTCACATTCAAAATACAATTGGATCCTTAAATTTCCTAATCCTTCAATACTGAGTACAACCAATACCTAACTCCTGATCCAACACTTTCATATGACTAGCATGTATAATAGCCTTTATAGTAAAAATACCACTATACGGACTTCACCTATGACTACCTAAGGCCCATGTAGAAGCCCCCATTGCAGGCTCCATGGTTCTTGCGGCGATTCTACTAAAACTAGGAGGATATGGCATGCTACGAATTACACTACTCCTAAACCCAATAACTGACTTCATATCATACCCATTCATTATATTATCATTATGAGGCATAATCATAACCAGCTCAATCTGCCTTCGCCAAACGGACCTAAAATCACTCATTGCATACTCTTCTGTTAGCCACATAGCACTTGTTATCGTAGCTATCCTCATTCAAACACCCTGAAGCTACATAGGAGCCACCGCCCTGATAATCGCCCATGGTCTCACATCCTCCATACTCTTCTGCCTAGCAAACTCCAACTACGAACGAATCCACAGCCGTACAATAATTTTAGCTCGTGGCCTACAAACACTCCTCCCACTAATAGCTACCTGATGACTCTTAGCAAGCCTAACTAACCTAGCTCTACCCCCCACAATCAACCTAATTGGAGAGCTATTCGTGATAATATCAACCTTCTCATGATCTAACATCACAATTATCCTAATAGGACTTAACATGGTAATTACTGCCCTATACTCCCTCTACATACTAATCACAACACAACGAGGCAAATACACACACCACATTAATAACATCTCACCCTCCTTCACACGAGAAAACGCACTCATAGCATTACATATATTACCACTACTACTTCTATCCCTAAACCCAAAAGTCATCCTAGGCCCCCTATACTGTAAATATAGTTTAAAAAAACATTAGACTGTGAATCTAATAATAGAAGCCTACAACCTTCTTATTTACCGAAAAAGTATGCAAGAACTGCTAATTCTATGCCCCCATGTCTAACAACATGGCTTTTTCAAACTTTTAAAGGATAGTAGTTATCCATTGGTCTTAGGAACCAAAAAATTGGTGCAACTCCAAATAAAAGTAATTAACCTATTATCTTCCTTCACATTAACAACCTTAATCCTACTGATTACTCCTATCATAGCAACTAGTCTCAACACCTATAAGTCCTCCAACTACCCTCTCTACGTAAAAACAACCGTCTCATATGCCTTCATCACCAGCATAATTCCTACAATAATATTTATCCACACAGGACAAGAAACAGTCATCTCAAACTGACACTGACTAACTATTCAAACCCTCAAACTATCTCTCAGCTTCAAAATAGACTACTTCTCAATAATATTTGTCCCAGTAGCACTATTCGTCACATGATCCATCATAGAGTTCTCAATATGGTATATACACTCAGACCCCAAAATCAACCAATTTTTCAAATACCTACTCCTATTTCTTATCACAATACTCATCCTCGTCACTGCAAACAACCTCTTCCAACTATTTATCGGCTGAGAAGGAGTAGGAATTATATCATTTTTACTAATCGGATGATGATATGGACGAACAGACGCAAATACAGCAGCCCTACAAGCAATTCTATATAACCGCATTGGCGACATCGGATTCATCCTAGCAATAGCATGATTCCTAACTAATCTTAATACCTGAGATCTTCAGCAGATCTTTATACTAAAACCAGACAACTCAAATCTACCCCTAATAGGCCTAACACTAGCAGCTACCGGAAAATCCGCACAATTTGGCCTACATCCATGACTACCATCCGCAATAGAAGGCCCAACTCCCGTCTCAGCATTACTCCACTCAAGCACAATAGTAGTAGCAGGCATCTTTTTACTAATCCGCTTCTACCCATTAACAGAAAATAACAAATTTGCCCAATCTATTATACTATGCCTAGGAGCTATCACCACATTATTCACAGCAATATGCGCCCTTACCCAAAATGATATCAAAAAAATCGTCGCCTTCTCCACATCTAGTCAACTTGGTCTTATAATAGTAACAATCGGGATTAATCAACCCTATTTAGCATTTCTTCACATCTGCACCCACGCCTTTTTCAAAGCCATATTATTCATATGCTCCGGTTCCATCATCCACAGCCTAAATGACGAACAAGACATCCGAAAAATAGGAGGCCTACTTAAAACAATGCCATTCACCACAACAGCCCTTATTATTGGCAGCTTAGCACTAACAGGAATGCCTTTCCTCACCGGATTCTATTCCAAAGACCTAATCATTGAATCTGCCAATACGTCATATACCAACGCCTGAGCCCTCTTAATAACACTCATCGCCACCGCCTTCACAGCCATCTACAGCACCCGTATTATCTTTTTTACACTCCTAGGACAACCCCGATTCCCAACTCTTATTAATATTAATGAAAACAACCCACTCCTGATCAATTCAATCAAACGCCTACTGATCGGAAGTCTTTTCGCAGGATTCATTATCTCCAACAACATCCCCCCAACAACAATCCCTCAAATAACTATACCCTACTATCTAAAAATAACTGCCCTGGCAATTACAGCCCTAGGATTTATTCTAGCACTAGAAATCAGCAATATAACCCATACCCTAAAATTTAGCTACCCATCAAACACCTTCAAATTCTCTAATCTACTAGGATATTACCCCACAATCATACACCGCTTAGCCCCATTCACAAATCTAACAATAAGCCAAAAGTCAGCATCCTCCCTCCTAGACCTCATCTGGCTAGAAACCGTCTTACCAAAAACCATTTCAACAGCTCAAATAAAAATATCCACTGTGGTAACAAACCAAAAAGGCCTAATTAAACTATATTTCCTCTCTTTCCTAATTACAATTCTCACTAGCATAATTCTATTTAATTTCCACGAGTAACCTCCATAATTACTACAACACCAATCAATAAAGACCAGCCAGTAACAATAACCAATCAAGTACCATAGCTGTATAAAGCAGCAATCCCCATAGCTTCTTCACTAAAAAACCCAGAATCCCCCGTATCATAAATAACCCAATCCCCTATTCCATTAAACTTAAACACAATTTCCACCTCCTTATCCTTCAATACATAATAAACCATAAAAAATTCCATTAACAAGCCAGTAATAAATGTCCCTAAAACAACCTTACTAGAAACTCAAACTTTCAGGTACTGTTCAGTAGCCATAGCAGTTGTATAACCAAAAACCACCATCATACCCCCTAAATAAATTAAAAAAACCATTAAACCTAAAAAAGACCCACCAAAATTTAACACAATACCACATCCCACTCCACCACTCACAATTAACCCTAGCCCCCCATAAATAGGTGAAGGCTTTGAAGAAAACCCCACAAAGCCTAGCACAAAAAGGATACTTAAAATAAATACAATATATATTATCATTATTCTCACATGGAATCTAACCATGACCGATGATATGAAAAACCATCGTTGTTATTCAACTACAAGAACATTAATGACCAACATTCGAAAAACCCACCCACTAATAAAAATTGTAAATAACGCATTTATTGACCTCCCAACCCCATCAAACATCTCATCATGATGAAACTTCGGCTCCCTCCTGGGCATCTGCTTAATTCTACAAATCCTAACAGGCCTATTCCTGGCAATACACTATACATCCGACACAACGACAGCATTTTCTTCTGTAACACACATTTGCCGAGATGTAAACTATGGCTGAATTATCCGATACATACACGCAAACGGAGCATCAATATTCTTTATCTGCCTATTCATACACGTAGGACGAGGCCTATACTATGGATCGTACACTTTCTTAGAAACATGAAACATTGGAGTAATTCTCCTACTCACAACGATAGCCACAGCATTCATAGGCTATGTCCTACCGTGAGGACAAATATCATTCTGAGGGGCTACAGTTATTACTAACCTCCTCTCAGCAATCCCATATATTGGCACAAACCTAGTCGAATGAATCTGAGGAGGATTCTCCGTAGACAAAGCCACCCTCACCCGATTTTTCGCCTTCCACTTCATCCTCCCATTTATCATTACAGCTCTCGCCATGGTACACCTACTTTTCCTCCACGAAACAGGATCCAACAATCCCACAGGAATCCCATCAGACGCGGACAAAATCCCATTTCACCCCTACTACACAATCAAAGATATCCTAGGTGCCATACTATTAATTCTCACCCTCATGCTGCTAGTACTGTTCATACCCGATCTACTCGGAGACCCAGACAACTACACCCCAGCAAACCCACTCAATACACCCCCTCACATCAAGCCCGAGTGATACTTCCTATTTGCATACGCAATCCTACGATCAATTCCCAACAAACTGGGCGGAGTCCTAGCCCTAGTCCTCTCAATTCTGATCCTAGCACTTGTACCTCTCCTCCATACATCAAAACAACGAAGTATAATATTCCGACCAATCAGCCAATGTATATTCTGAATCCTAGTAGCAGACTTACTAACACTCACATGAATTGGAGGACAGCCAGTCGAACACCCCTATATTATCATTGGACAACTAGCATCCATCATATACTTCCTAATCATCTTAGTACTAATACCAGTAGCTAGTACCATCGAAAACAACCTCCTAAAATGAAGACAAGTCTTTGTAGTACAATCAGTATACTGGCCTTGTAAACCAGAGAAGGAGAACAACTAACCTCCCTAAGACCTCAAGGAAGAAGCTATAGCTTCACTATCAACACCCAAAGCTGAAGTTCTATTTAAACTACTCCCTGAATCACTACCAATATCACTTATCAATATACCCCCAAAAATGTTAAGAGCCTCCCCAGTATTAAATTAACCAAAATTTCTAACAATACAACACTAACTTCCCACTCCACACCAATAACACGCTCTCATAGACACAGTATAATGTACAATGGTTACACATGTACGTGGTACATAATTTTAATCCACCTGAATAGTACATAGACGTGATGTAGCACAAACGTAGCATGTACGTAGCACATTAAGTGGTTTCCTCATGCGTGCAAGCAGGTACATAAATACTAATGTAATAAAGACACAATATGTATTAAGTACATTAAATGACTTTCCCCATGCATATAAGCATGTACATAAATATTAATGTAATAAAGACATAATATGTATTAAGTACATTAAATGATTTTCCTCATGCATATAAGCAAGCACAATCAAGCTTGGTCATCGTACATAGTACATTCTAATGTTTACTCGTACATAGCACATTGAAGTCAAATCCATTCTCGCCAACATGCATATCCCTTCCACTAGATCACGAGCTTAGTGACCATGCCGCGTGAAACCAGCAACCCGCTAGGCAAGGATCCCTCTTCTCGCTCCGGGCCCATTAATTGTGGGGGTAGCTATTTAATGAATTTTATCAGACATCTGGTTCTTTCTTCAGGGCCATCTCATCTAAAATCGCCCACAGTTCCCCCTTAAATAAGACATCTCGATGGACTAATGACTAATCAGCCCATGCTCACACATAACTGTGCTGTCATACATTTGGTATTTTTTAATTTTTGGGGATGCTTGGACTCAGCTATGGCCGTCAAAGGCCCCGACCCGGAGCATAAATTGTAGCTGGACTTAACTGCATCTTGAGCATCCCCATAATGGTAGGCACGAGCATCATAATTAATGGTCACAGGACATACTATTATAACATGCATCCCCGTACATCTCCGCTTTATTCCCCCCCCTTCCCCTTTAATATTCACCTCTATTCTTAACACACTCGTCCCTAGATATAAATCTAAATTTATTCCTCCCCCAATACTCAAATTGGCACTCTAACCAAAGCAAACATATAGGCGCCTGGGTCTCCCCATAGACCCTA